AATGTTTTTCATGATTTTATTGACCCGACAAGGAATTTTTTTAGGATATGCTCCTAATTGCATTTAATTCGAATCGAATGGATTTTAAATGGGTCTAGGTCCAATTAGTGGACCAATATAATATGGTTTTCTCTTTACCCAAAAGATTTACACCAAAGAAAAGGGTAATTTAGCTCAAAACTCAAATTATATTATTAGATTCCATTTTCAATCCAACTTTAATCGCACTTCTTGCCAACGAATCAACAGTTAATTGGAATTTCTAGTTATTAACTAAAAAAAAAAAAAAGAAAGAACTCATTCCTGTAGATTAGATCAAATTGAACCTTACTAATTGGTGGAGATTCCTCTTTAATCAAAGGGTTTTAACATTTTTTTTTTTTATTTTTGAGGCGAATTCGAAATTGTTCGAATTGTATAATCGTTAATTACTGACATTGGTAAACGACCCAAAGCGATTTGATTATAATTCAATTCGTGACGATCATAAGTAGAAAGTTCATATTCTTCAGTCATTGATAAACAATTTGTTGGACAATACTCAACACAGTTACCACAAAAAATACAAATTCCGAAATCAATACTGTAATTAAGCAAGCGTTTCTTTCGTATACCAGTTTCCAATTTCCAATCAACAACAGGTAGATCTATAGGACATACACGAACACATACTTCACAAGCAATGCATTTATCAAATTCAAAATGGATTCGGCCGCGGAAACGCTCGGATGTAATTAATTTTTCATAAGGATATTGAATAGTTACAGGTAAACGATTTGCGTGGGATAAGGTAATGATGAACCCTTGACCAATGTACCTTGCAGCTCGTACTGTTTGTTGACCGTAATTCATGAACCCAGTTACCATAGGGAACATATCGTAAAGATCTATGAATAATTTTATGTTTGTTTCTTTCTCTTGTTTGCTATTTGAGAGAAGTCGTAAATCTAGAATATCCTATTCCTTTTTCTTTCCTTTACAATGAAAGGAGTTGGAAAGAAGTTGTTAATAATAGATTACCGAGAGAAATGGGTAAAAGAAATTTCCATCCAAGATTTAATAATTGGTCTATTCTTAGTCTAGGTAAAGTCCATCTTGTTGTGATAGAAATAAACAAGAACAAATAAGTTTTAGCTAATGTAATAAAAATACCAATTGTCGTTCCAAAGACGCTACCTACTTTATTTATTTCAGGAACGAATATGTAAGGAATAGAGATATTCCAACCTCCTAAGTAAAGAACTGTTACAAATAACGAAGAAACTAATAGATTTAGATAGGAAGCAACGTAAAATAACCCAAATTTGATACCCGAATATTCGGTTTGATAACCTGCCACTAATTCTTCCTCTGCTTCTGGTAAATCAAAAGGTAATCTCTCAGATTCTGCTAGGGAAGAAATTAGAAAAACGAAAAACCCTATAGGTTGACGCCACAAATTCCATCCCCAAAAACCATATTTGGACTGGGCCTCAACTATATCAACTGTACTTGAACTGTTAGATAATCATAGTCGATGATAACATCACTGTTCCCATCGCTATTCCAGAAACGTACGTGAGATTTTCACCTCATACGGCTCCTCGAGGGCCATCAATAAATCTAAGGACCGAATTGATATTATTTATATTGATATGTTTGTAGTATAATAAATACTATATATCGATTCGAAATGAAATATATATTCTATATAGATAGAGTCAAAACCTATCGGAAGGTCCTGAATTAGACCAATGGAATTCTGTCTGCTATAATAATAACTAAAAAAGCACTTCTGAATTGATCTCATCCTTTAATAATTTGAATTTTTATTTGTTGAGTAATAACTTAATCCTTCAATAAAATACTCTTTGTAGAAATAGCAATAGATATTTCAACCCATTCTTTTTGATTACGAAAAAAAAATTATACATTAGTTCCTGAATAATGCCACGTTATCCCTATTAATAGAGGAAATAAGAAAAAGATCTTTTTTTTTTTCGTTCCTATTCTTCTTTTTGAAAAAAAAATAAGGGGGGGTTTCAAAAAAAGGATTATTTCGTTCCTGATAGTCATTTTTGAATCTGTGGATAGGAGTATACTCTGAATCGGAATCGTGGGTAGTACTGCTTGATCATTTCTACTAACTTAAAGCCCCAATTACTATTCTTTTTATGTTATGTAAAAATTCCTTTTGGATAATTTACATAAAAAATCTCCATTACTAATCCTTTATGTATTTTGGTGTTCCTAACCATCCACTGATTTTTGCTCAATCACCCGTTATGGTAATACATAGAAACGATAGTGAAAACTCTATGTGGTTGATCTTTTGAGTTGAGCCCGCTTCAAGCCAGGATGACTAATCAACCAATCTTGGGGTAAAAGTCTTGCTTCTATTTACTTTTTTTTTTTTATTCTTGTACGTAGGAAATGAGACTCAATCTTTTTACTGCTAATTTATAAGCTGTTTTCTTTCACTCATACAACTATCTGATTTAGGTCATCGAACTGAATGATGAATAAAAAAAGGAGATATCTATTCAATTTCTTTTCGAAAAAGAAAGGAATAAAGAAAAGTTTCTGTTTTAACGAATCGCACGTAGAGATATTGATAACACACAAAGGGTTAATGGTATTTCATAACTAATCGATTGAGCAGCGGCTCGTAGACCACCTAAAAAAGAATATTTATTATTTGATCCATATCCTGACATAAGGAGTCCAATGGGAGCAATACTGGAAATGGCAATCCATAAAAAAACACCGATATTGAGATCAGATAAAACAAGGTGATAACTAAAAGGAATTACTGAATAACTTAGTAAAATTGATATAACTGCTATGGATGGTCCTATACTGAATAAACGAGTATCTCCTCTAGATGGAAAAAGATTCTCTTTGAAAATAAGTTTTGTCCCATCTGCTAAAGCTTGAAGAATTCCCCAAGGACCGGCGTATTCGGGACCAATACGTTGTTGTATTCCTGCAGATATTTCTCTTTCTAACCACACAATTATGAGTACACCTATTGTGATTCCCAATACAAGAGTCAAAATAGAGAAAAACATCCCTATGATTCCATAGACTTCTTTTAAAGATTCCAATCTAGAAAAAGAATTTATATCTTGTACTTCTGTTGTATCAATTATCATTTTAACGATCAACTTCTCCCATAATGATATCTATGCTACCTAGTATTGTCATAATATCGGCCAATTTCATTCTTTTAACTAACTGAGGAAGAATTTGCAAATTGATAAAACCAGGTGGACGAATTTTCCACCTCCAAGGAAAACCACTCTGATCTCCTATTAAAAAAATTCCCAATTCTCCCTTTGGGGCTTCAACTCTTACATAAAGTTCTTGCTTCGGTAATTCAAAAGTAGGAGAAGGTTTTTTACTAATGAATCGATATTCAAAATCATTCCATTCTGGATCCCTTTCTCTAGCAAAGAATCGGGTTTCTAAATTCTCATAGGGTCCCCCTGGAATTCCTTCCAGAGCCTGTTGAATAATTTTTATCGATTCCCTCATTTCAGCGATTCGGACTAAATAGCGAGCTAATGAATCTCCTTCTTTTTGCCAATGGATTTCCCAATCCAATTCGTCGTAACATTCATAATGATCAACTTTACGAAGATCCCATTGGATTCCGGAAGCTCGTAGCATTGGTCCCGATAAACCCCAATTTATTGCTTCTTCTGGACCAATAATGCCTACCCCCTCAACTCGTTCTAAAAAAATAGGATTTCGCATAATAAGTTTTTGATATTCAGAAACCGCTGTTAAAAAATAATCACAGAAATCCAAACATTTATCTATCCATCCATAAGGTAGATCGGCCGCTACTCCTCCGATACGAAAATAATTATGCATCATTCTCATACCGGTGGAAGTTTCGAATAGATCATATACTAATTCTCTTTCTCTGAAAATATAGAAAAAAGGAGTCTGTGCACCAATATCTGCCATAAAGGGGCCAAGCCATAACAGATGAGAAGCTATACGACTCAACTCTAACATAATTACTCTGATATAACTGGCTCTCTTAGGTACTTGAATGTTTCCCAACTGTTCTGGTCCATTTACGGTTATTGCTTCTGTGAACATAGTAGCTAAATAATCCCAACGTGTTACATAAGGCAGATATTGTATAACTGTTCGATTTTCCGCAATTTTTTCCATTCCTCTGTGTAAATAACCCAATATTGGTTCACAATCAATAACATCTTCGCCATCTAGAGTAAGGATGAGCCGAAGAACACCATGCATTGATGGGTGGTGAGGTCCCATATTGACTATCATGAGGTCTTTTCTTGTAGTTGTTACATTCATAGGTTATTCCTCGATTCATTCTTTCATGAATTGCTGAAAATGAAAAGAAGTTCATTAAAATTCAAGATCTAATAAAAAAATCAAATAATTCAAATTCCTTTTTCAATTAACGAGTTTTTGATTCCCGAATATCCAGCTGACTAATTAATTCTTTATAACGTACTCTATTTTTCTTTGACAAATAAGAGAGCAGTCGTTGGCGTTTTCCCAGGATTTTACGTAGACCTCTCTGAGATAAATAGTCTTTTCTGTGCAATTCCAAATGTGAAGTCAGTCTTCGTATCTTATTGGTGAAATGAAATACTTGAAATTCAACGGACCCCCTGTTTTCTTCTTTTTCTTCTTGTGAAATAACTGAAATGAATGAATTTTTTACCATAAAACGGATTTTCTATCCTCTTTTTTTTTAATGGATTTTACTGATCAGTAAGAATAATGCTAGTCATTTTAATTTTGTATACACAATAATCTTAATTTCTTTATGAACTCCTAATTTTATCAAATAAAATTAATCAATCCAATTTTCTTTTCAATTTTATTTGTATAGGAATATGAAAATTCGTATAGGAATAGGAAAGGATGATATATTTCTACATTTAGAAAAGATACAAGATTTTGGATCTAATCTAATAATAAAATAAAAAATAAGAAGATTCCGTTAATCATTTATAGATCTATTGGATATTGATACATGCATTGAATTCGTAGTCATGTATCAGACTGGAAGGTAAGACAATACATGGGTGCAACTATTTGTTTCATATACCATACATATATGGTACAGAATATATATGAAAAACGCATCATTAACAAATTTGCAATCGTGGATACATATTTATCCTTATCATACTGAAGCGGCTCCCATTATTGGTATCAAACCAATATCGATTCATACAAGATAAATCTTCTAATCGAGAATTGGGCCAAAGAACGAACTTTAATTTAATTAGTTTCTTTTTATCAAAATGTTTTCTTTTATCCAAAACAAAGTTTTTTACGTTGTTGCAAAATACTGGATTTTTATGAATACCATCTCTCTTCCGTGAATTGAAACAAATTAGAATTCTTAATTCTTTACGTCCTTTAGTGGATAAAACTTTTTCGGGAACAAAGAACAAATCATAATGATTTTTGTATCTATTTTCAGCCATTCTTTGATGTCTTTCAATGGATTTATCCAAATTAATCGTAGCAATATAGCTTTTTTCTCGGTATCTTTGATTAATTTGGGGCTTACTCTTATGAACCAATGAAATATTTAGGCTTTTGTACATAAAAAATTGTCCGTCATTTTTTATAGACAAACGAACTGGTTCGATAATTAATATACCCTTTTTCATTAATTCTGTAAGAGTTAAATCCTTTTGAATCATCAGAATATCTAAACTCATTTCTCCCCTTTGAATAGAGGATATAGCAATTTCTCTTGGATTTATCAGTCTAAGTAGGAGACAATATACTTTGATATTATTGATCATTCTTTGATTTAAAGAATCATCCCATCTCAATTGAAAACGTAAATACCTTTTTAGGAAGAAATCAAGTTCTGCTTCCGTGTTGCTCTTATATTGCTTTTTCTTTATACGTTTTTTCATATCTGAGCTTGCATAATCTTCTTCAATAGCTTTTTCTTGGTTTGAGAGAAGTGATCCAAGGTTCGCTTGATTTTGTGCATCTGATTCAAGATTATCTCGACTTGCGGATTCTTTTTCTTCTTGATTTCGATTCTCTAATTCAATCGATTTTTTTTCATTCGAAAATAGAAAAAGATTCCTTTTGTTCTTTCTAGTGATGTTTTTATTTTCACTACCATTTTCATTAAAATTTAAAAGAAGTAGTTGGATTGGTATGATCCACGGTCTCATAATATATGTATTATAAAGCAGCACAAATTCTGGAAAGAACCAAAGTTTCAGATTCGATATGGGACGACTTAGTATTTCTTCATTCATTCCGATCCAATCAAAAAGGTCTTTTTTTTTGTTGGATGCCGTAATTCCTCTATTTTGGGAAATTTTAAGATAAAAAAGACCTTTTTGATCCATTTTATCAATTATTTGATAATTATTAATCCCAGTCTTAGTATTTTTATTACCATTGGTATCGATATCGATCCAGGACTCAATATCGACTTTATTTCGAAGACAAAAATCGAAAATTCTCCAATCAAAATATTTTCTATCTGTAAATTTATCCAGATTCATAATAGCATCATCTTCTAAATTAATAGGAATAATACCTCCTGTCATGTCAACGAATTTACCCTTTTTATATATCTTATTGTAATTATAACAAATCTCTTGTTTATTATTTAAACGTAATGGTGATACAGAAATATGTGAATCCTTCTTATTTTCATAATTAATCGATTTATATGAAAAAAGGTCATATTTATAGTATTGTTGAAAGTTATATTTTGAATTTGATTCAAAATCATTTAATTTTTTGTAATTAATTAATATTAATCGATCTTTTTCATCTGAATGCTTTTTGTTTAAATCTTTATTTTGCACTATACGGGTTTGATTGAATCTATTTCGCCATTTGTGTGGTACTAATCGATACCATCTAATCGGAGATAAATCATATTGATAATGAACCCTTAACCAGTTTTTCCATTGAATCATTTCCGAATTCCAAATATTTTTATGTTTTAATTCAGAATGAAAAATTCCTTGTGTTTCAAAATAATCCTTTATTTTATTCTTAAGAAAAAGAGATGTTCCGTGATATTGAAGGACATATCTTAACTTATACAAGTTACGAATTTGCGTTTGATATAATTGGTAAAATACATATGCTTGTGAGAATGAGGATAAAAAAATCTTTGATTTTTTATTACTAATATCCGAAATTGATTTTTTTATAGTCCAAATAAAACGAATTGTATTTTTATTTCTTTTATCAATTTTTTCTTTATTTCTTTCATTATTGTAAATGTATTTATCAATCATTTTTTTTGAATTATCAAAAAAAAGTTGTGTAGTGATCCTCGGAATATTAATGATACAGAGAAGGATATCTATGTATATCCTTTCAATTAAAAATTTGAAAAAAGAATATGATTTGTGGATTAATCGAACATTTCTTCTTTTGAATTTCTTTAATTTCTCCCAAATATTTTTTATTGATGCTAATAGTTTAGTAGGATAACTTCTTTTATTATAACTAATATTTATATTGATTTCCGGAGTTAAAAATCCTTTCTTCTTATCTTTTGTAATTTTTTCTATTTGATTCCTGATTGTGCTGGTTCTATCAGCCAGATCTTTCATTTTTTTTTCTGTCAAATTCATAAATAGAATTTGAATGGACGATTCATTAATCATCCCATTACTGATTATCCCATCTTTTTCTTTTTTAGTTTCACTCAATTCATATATTTCTCTTAATCCAAATAATTGAATTGGGTTTCTTTTTGAAAGTTCTTTTATTATTCCTTTTAAAAATAGAATGTTTTTCATGACCCATTTTTTCCTTTCTTTTGAAAGGTTTAAAAAAAAATGGATTCTTTCTTTTAAAACCTGTATAACTAAAAAAGAATTCTTTTGCAATTTGATAATTTTTTTTCTGAGTTCTTTAAAAATGGGTTCAAAAAATGAACGTTGTTTTCTGGGAGAACCAAAAGGAAGTTCAGTTTCCATTCCCCAAACTGTTAAAAAACAAAAATTGTTTTTTTGCCCTTTATTTCTCAGCGGATCTTTCTGGGGGGGTGACACCTTAGATCTGTGCCAAGGTTTAAGGCAAAAAGGAAATAGGATCTTTATCTGAATACCGTCTGTCAACCAATTTTTTGGAAATTCGGTTTCTGATAATTGAACACCATTATAGGTGCATTTAACATGCATTTCTCTATTCCAATCTTTTAAGTCCTCGGACCACTCGGGAAATTGAAATAATAACATACGGGCTATATTTTTAGCTATTATCAATGAAGGGAATAGAATATATTTTCTAAGAAAAGATTGGGTTACTAATAGGGATCCTCTTATTACTTGAGCAAATAAAATGCTATCCCAGGCTTCCGCTATTTCTATTTGTGCTTTCTCTTCTCTTTTGTATTCTTCTCTTTTTTCTTCCTCTTTTTTTTTATCACTTTCTTTTGTCTTTTCCTCCGTATAATCCGAAATTCTTAATTCTGTTGTTTTTTTATACATCCATTTTTTCAAAATGAATTTTATCATCCCGGAGATATCAAAAGAAAAAAGGGGTTTGTCTATTCTGTCCAAAAAAAGAGTAGAATGCACATTTGCTTGAAACAATTCACAAGTAACTGTTTTACGTCTTTGAGCACGCATAGAGCCTTTGATTATGTCTCGACGAAAATCCGATTGTTGTGAATAACGTATCAAAGCCACTTCGTCGGCTTGATCAGGATTATTAGTATTTTTGCTATTAGCATCAGTATTTTGATGGTTATCAGTAAAAATCACTACACGTTTGGCTTTTCTGGAACGAATCTGATGATCCTCTGCCACGTTTTCTTCGTTTTCTCCCTCCTGTTGTTCCAAATCGTTGATTAATTTGTATGACCACGGAGGAACTTTTTTACTTATTTCTTTTATTCCAATAGATTTTTTTTTAATTCTTTTAGTCTTGGGCTCGGTTATAACTGCGTTGAAGAAAATTTTCAAAATTTTTATTTGATCTTCTGAATTAATTCTTCCTTGTTCAGTTTCTGGAAATGGAAATAAATAAAGTTTTTTTTCTTTTGATAATGAATTTCTATCAAATGCATCTATTTGTTTTTCCAAGTTTTTCTGATCAGTATTAAAAAGTATAACATGAATCTTATTTATCCAACCTGTCTCGATGTAATTTTTTATAGAAATTTTATTTAGGATTGGGGATGAAAAAAAAAATTTGACCCTTCCACGACAGGGCCCTTTCAAAAAAGGATCATATATTTTAGGCAAGTATTCTTTTTTATTTTCATCATTACACAATCTAGTTCTTTTTTCGAGTACATCTAGAGTAATGGATCCTTTATTTCGAGTTTCCGTTCGATTTCTAAATTCTTTGCTCAAGTTGTTCTTTTTTTGTTCATTGGTATAAATCCAATGATCATACAATTCATCAGAGGGTAGTTTTTCTCTTGTCAACAAAGAAATTTTTTTTTGTATCATTTCCAAGAAAGTTGACAAACTGGGGGGGTACGCAAAAGATATTCTTTCTTTTCCATTGTTTCGACATGTATAAAAAAAATATTGTGACATTTCATTTCTTACGGCATTTTCAAATTGATTGTTTTTTATATATCGCAATGGACGATTCCATCGTTTATAGTCGAAAAGAAGAGTTACAAGAGGTTTTTCAAACCATAATAAAAATGGATCTTCTTGAAATATTTCTAATTTCGAATTCTCTTTATTTTTATTCCGATCCATATAAGAAGTTTTATAAACTTGGCTATCTTTATAGAATGTCTCTTGAAAGTTGAATTCATCCCTTGTTTTTTCCTTTCCATTCACTCGGATCTCTTCTCTTTCATCGATTTTGTCCGGATCCTCCTTTTCTTCCGAAAAAAGGGAAGGAGAAAGATCTTCTTCAATGGATCCCTCTTGTTCCTGTTTAGTCCCCTTCGTTTCGAAAGTTGTTTCTATTTCTACATCTGTTTCTTCCTCGCTTTCCCCCCTTTCTTCCGTTTCTGAGGTTTCTTTGAATTTTTTAGTAACAATGGGTG